ATAAATATTCCATTTTTTTTGATATTCTAGGACATAAAGAACATAACAATTTGAAGATAAGGATTAATAGAATCTATTTCAATCTATTTATTAAATATATTATGTTTCTCAATAATCAATTATATGTTTCTTAATGATCAATATCTTTATCTTAATATCTTTATCTTAATTAGTATTAGTATAGTAAGATTTTTTTTTCATTTTTGAATTGAGATTTTCTTATTTTAATTAAATAATTAATAATAAATAAGAGATTTATAAGTTTCTAGTTTATAAGTTTATAGTTCTAGTTTAAAAGTTTAAAGTTTAATTAATATTTAAATATTTAATTAATTTAAATATTTAATTATTATATTATTTTTTAATTATTATAATTATTATATTATATTTATATTATATATTTATATTTATTATATATTATTTATTATATATTATTTATTATATATTTAATATATTATTTATTATATATTTATATTATATTTATATTTATATTATATATTTTATAATTAAATAAATTAAATAATATTAAATAAATAATATTAAATTGAATTATTAAATTATTATTATTATATAAATATTATTATAATTAATAATTAATATAATTATTAATAATTAATATAATTAATATATATAATTAATAATTAATATAAAATTCGAAATCTAAATCTAAATATAGTTAATATAAGTAAAAAAAAGATATATATAAATATATATAGATATAGTTAAAATATAGATATAGATATTATTATAAATAATATGAGTAAAGTAAATAATATCAATCTTAAATTAGAAAATGAATAGAATTCCAAATTTGAATATATTTAAATATATTGATATTGAATATTCTTTTAATTTTATTAATATAAATAAATAATAATAAATAATATAGAAATAATATAGAATAGATAGAATATAGAATAGATAGAATAGAAATAAAATAACTCGAATTCTTTTCTAAATTAATTTGAGATTTTCTAAATTAATAAATAGAAATAGATTTTTTTTTATTTAATCTAAAAAAATAAGAGATTTCCATCCATTTTAGTTATCTTTAGTTATGTTATTTTAGTTATGTTATATAGGGCCTATCCGTTCTAAGCAAAAAAGATAAGAATAAAAACAAATGCAAGAAAGGGAAAGGCCCAATTCCGATCATAATGAAACATTCCTTCGGAAAGGTTAAAACTAAGACGAAAAAAAAGAATCGACCGTTCGAGTATTCAAAATTGTATGAGAAAAACGCTAGAAGGAGAGGCATATAAAATATATATATGTGGTATATATCCATGTATATTGAATTGTGAATACAGAAATGATAGAATTATTTCTGGTTGGACCAAATATGAGTATCTGAAATACAAATAGAAAGAAGCATTTTTCGGTATAGGAATCGGTATCTAATGAATTCAACAGTTCCGGCATAATTCTCATAATTTAAATGAAAAAAAGAAGCATCCTAATGAGATTCTAATCTCAAAGAGAAAAGGGGGGATATGGCGAAATTGGTAGACGCTACGGACTTAATTGGATTGAGCCTTGGTATGGAAACCTACCAAGTGAGAACTTTCAAATTCAGAGAAACCCTGGAATTAACAACGGGCAATCCTGAGCCAAATCCTGTTTTCCGAAAAGCAAGAAGAGTTCAGAAAGGGAGAATCAAAATAAAAAAAGGATAGGTGCAGAGACTCAACGGAAGCTGTTCTAACAAATGGAGTTGATGACATTTCGTTTCGTTAGTAAAGATTTCGTTTCGTTAGTAAAGAGATCCTTCCATCGAAACTCCAGAAAAGAAAGGATCAAGGATGAGCATATGTATACGTACTGAAATACTATTTGAATTGATTAGACCAGACAGACAAAAAATCTCTATTTTTTAATATTTATATGAAAAATAAAAGATGTGAATCGATTCCAAGTTGAAGAAAGAATCGAATATTAATTGATCAAATCATTCACTCCATGATAGTCTGATAGATCTTTTGAAGAACTGATTAATCAGACGAGAATAAAGATAGAGTCCCATTCTACATGTCAATACCGACAACAATGAAATTTATAGTAAGAGGAAAATCCGTCGACTTTAGAAATCGTGAGGGTTCAAGTCCCTCTATCCCCAAAAGACCCGTTTAACTCTCTAATTATTTATCCTATATCCTCTTTTTTTTTAGTGGTTCCAAATTCGTTATGTTTCTTATTCATTCTATTCTTTCACAAACGGATCTGAGTGGCATTTTTCTTTTTCTTATCACAAGTGTTGGAATATGTAATGTACTATATATGATAGACATCCAATTTGGTTTTTATATGATAAACGTACAAATGAACATCTTATCTTTGAGCAAGGAATCCTCATTTGACTGATTAACAATACATATCATTACTTCGACTGAAACATACAAAGTCTTATTTTGGAAGATCCAAGAAATTCCAGGACTTGGATCAAACTTTGTAATTCTTTTTTCGTCTTTTTTTTTTTTTTAGTTGACATATACTCAAGTAA